ATTTGTTGAATGCGTATTTTTTTGTTTACAGTGCTGGTTTCTGGGTTGTTGTATATTTTTCGTTGTATTTGTGTGTAAATTTGTTGGGTTGGGCATTTGCTTTGTGCACGTGTGTATATATAATATGAGACTCTATTCCAAATACGTCATTCTATACGTCGTATAATTGATTATCCAGGTAGATTTATACAAACAATACGGTCTTATCTAGATGCAATTAACAGTATAGCGGGTATAGCTACCTAATAGGAGAGAGAAAGGGTATTAAATATTCAACACTTATATTAATATAATCGCCAACATATAGCTTTCTATCTATTTAGTATAAGCAATTTTATTATTATTACATAAAAAAAATGGAATTGTATGCAAGATGAGAACTTACCATTAAATACAATTAATGGTTAAATTTCATCTTATATGTGTAAATTCTTAATTTGAAGTAAGATTTATGTATTGCATAGCTAGTGATCCAACAATACTAAACTTATCTAACTTTAAAGAAAAGATAAGTTTAGTATTGTTGGATCTCTAGCTAAGAGAGATTAAAGTAATTTGTTGAATGCGTATTTTTTTGTTTACAGTGCTGGTTTCTGGGTTGTTGTATATTTTTCGTTGTATTTGTGTGTAAATTTGTTGGGTTGGGCATTTGCTTTGTGCACGTGTGTATATATAATATGAGACTCTATTCCAAATACGTCATTCTATACGTCGTATAATTGATTATCCAGGTAGATTTATACAAACAATACGGTCTTATCTAGATGCAATTAACAGTATAGCGGGTATAGCTACCTAATAGGAGAGAGAAAGGGTATTAAATATTCAACACTTATATTAATATAATCGCCAACATATAGCTTTCTATCTATTTAGTATAAGCAATTTTATTATTATTACATAAAAAAAATGGAATTGTATGCAAGATGAGAACTTACCATTAAATACAATTAATGGTTAAATTTCATCTTATATGTGTAAATTCTTAATTTGAAGTAAGATTTATGTATTGCATAGCTAGTGATCCAACAATACTAAACTTATCTAACTTTAAAGAAAAGATAAGTTTAGTATTGTTGGATCTCTAGCTAAGAGAGATTAAAGTAATTTGTTGAATGCGTATTTTTTTGTTTACAGTGCTGGTTTCTGGGTTGTTGTATATGGGGGGAGTGGGGAATGTATCCTACTTTGTGCCTTTGTTTGTATTTATATTTGTTAGTATTTTGGTGTTTTGTACCATGGTGGGTTGTTGTCTATCCCAATAGGTATTAAGGGGGTTATACCGGTGGGGTGTGATAGAGTCGGGTTTCCATACTGGTGCATTGGTGGGTGTGGAGATTTTGGTTTTATAATTGTTTTTTGTAGGGTTGTTCTTTTTGGGTTATCCTACTTTGTGCCTTTGTTTGTATTTATATTTGTTAGTATTTTGGTGTTTTGTACCATGGTGGGTTGTTGTCTATCCCAATAGGAGTTTTATTCTTGCTTTTCCTTTCAGTTTTTGCTTGTTCTATATGTAAGTTTTTGCGTGGTTTTTTCTTTTGTTTCTAAATGGGGCTAGGCCGTTACGGTCTTTAAGGGTTTATGTTTATTTTCATTAGTTGTTATTGGTTGATCAAATATTTTTGTGTCTAGCAATTCATTTTTAGTTTCGGTTAAATTTTGTGCCAGCAGCCGCGGTTATACCTTGGAGGCGTTTGAATGTGTTTGGCTTTGGTAGTTGTATGTAATATATGTTGGTCTTATTTTTATTTGTTTGTTGGGTGAAATTTTTATTTTTTTAAGGGGGTTTATTGTTTTTTTGGAAGCTATGAAACTCTTATTTTAGACTAGGATTAGATACCCTATTATTTTTGAGTGTTAATTTTTTTGCTTGAGTAGTATTAGTTTATGTTCTTGAAACTTAAAGAATTTGGCGGTATCTTATTCCATTCAGAGGAACCTGTCTCGTTATCGATAGTCCGCGTTGGACCTTACTTAGGGTTTATTGGTTTGTATACCGCCGTTTATTGATTATCTTTTTAGGGTTGTTTAATTTTCTTGTTTCTTTATTCTGATTTATTTCAGGTCAAGGTGCAGCTTTTTCTAAGTGGTATGATGGGTTACAATGTTATTTGTTGTTTGGATTGCATGTTTTGATACGTGTATGAAATTGGATTTGGTTGTAATGTTTTGTAGATTGTTTTCGTGATAATTGGTTCTGAGATATGTACACATCGCCCGTCGCTCTCGTTTCGTTTTGTTAATGAGATAAGTCGTAACAAAGTGGCTGTACCGGAAGGTGTGGCTGGAATGATTCAGACCATTTCTATTAGTTGAGTTTTCATTTACGCTGAATTATTATGTCGTGCGATTCGGCATGGTTTGATTATTTTCTTTCTTGCTTTGTCTTGTTGTTTTTTTGTGATTATTTATTGAAGTATCATTTTTGTTGTTGTAAATTTTTGATTTGATTTCTTTTGCGATAGTTTATTTGTACTGTGGGGGGACGTTATTTATTTTTTGGAAGCTGATTTTATTTGTTGTACCTTGTGTATCAGGGTTTATTGAATTTTATTATTTATTTTTTGTTTCCCGATTTTGAAGGAGTTAATGGGTTATTTTGGTTGCTGTTTCATTAGCATTAATAATATTCTGTTGGTAGTGAAATGTTAATCGTCTTTGATGGTTTCTGGTTTTCTGGGAAATGAATTTAATTCATGCGCTTTATTTAGATTTTATCTTTTGTTTATTTTTCTTTATTTGGCGTTAAGATTGAGGGGGATTAGCTCTTCATTTTATTCTTATAATTTTTGTGTTTATTTGGTTTTGTGGATTTTATAGTGATTTTCAATTTGATTATGTTAAAATTTTATTTTCTCTTTTTTTGATTTTCTTTTGATTTAATTTGTTTATTGGAATGTTTGCTTTATTTTGTTTTGTTTAGTAATTATTGTGGAATTAGTAAATTTATTTTTTATGTTGTTGTTTTAGTGTTAATTCTTTTTAAGGAATTAGGCAAAAAGTTTCATGTCCGCCTGTTTAACAAAAACATCTTTTCTTGTTAGTTTTTGAAGTATGGTCTGCCCGCTGACTTTAGGTTGAAGGGCCGCGGTATTTTGACCGTGCAAAGGTAGCATAATCATTAGTTCTTTAATTGTGATCTGGTATGAATGGCTTGACGAGGCATGGTCTGTCTTGGATGGGATTTGTTTAATTGAATTTGGTTTTTGAGTTAAAATTCTTAAATGTTTTTATGGGACGAGAAGACCCTATAGAGTTTGACATTCGGTGTTTAGCTTGGTTTGGTTTGTTTTTATTGATGCTTTGTTTCGTTTGTTTTGTTGGGGTGATGGGAGGAATTTTCTTAACTCCTCTTTATTTTTGGTATATTTATTTGTATATGTTTTGATCCATTTATTTTGATTATAAGATTAAATTACCTTAGGGATAACAGCGTTATCCTCCTTGAGAGTTCTTATTGGCGGGAGGGTTTGCGACCTCGATGTTGGATTAAGATTAATTTTTGGTGTAGGAGCTGAATTGATTGGGTCTGTTCGACCTTTAAAATCTTACATGATCTGAGTTCAAACCGGCGTGAGCCAGGTTGGTTTCTATCTATAATGAGTTTTTATATCTTAGTACGAGAGGACCGGGTATTTGGAATAATTTTGTTTTTATTGTATTTTATTAATAGGTTGCTATTTTGGCAGATAAGTGCATTAGATTTAGAATCTATTAATGTAAATTTTCATTTACAGGTAGTAAATGTTGAGCTTGTTTTTTCTTTTTGTTGTTTTTTTGTTATTGATGGTTTTTGTTATGGTGGGTGTTGCCTTCCTTACATTATTGGAGCGTAAGGTTTTGGGTTATATTCACATTCGTAAGGGTCCTAATAGGGTTGGTTTTGTTGGTATTTTTCAGCCTTTTAGTGATGCTATTAAGTTGTTTTCTAGGGAGCAGTATTTTCCTTTGGTTTCTAATTATTTAATTTATTATTTTTCTCCTGTGTTTGGTTTTTTTCTTTCTTTGTTGGTTTGGTTATTGATTCCTTATTTGAGAGGTTTTTTTTCTTTTGAGTTGGGGTTGCTTTTCTTTTTGGCTTGTACTAGTCTTGGGGTATACACTGTTATAATTGCTGGTTGGTCTTCTAATTCTGGTTATTCTTTGTTGGGGGGTCTTCGTGCTTTGGCTCAGACAATTTCCTATGAGGTAAGATTGGCTTTTATTCTTCTTTCTTTTGTTGTTTTGGTTTGTAGTTATGATTTGATTTATTTTTATTTTTTTCAGGTTTACTTGTGGTTAATTTTTTTTTCTCTTCCTTTGTCTTTTGTTTGGTTTATTTCTTGTTTGGCTGAGACTAATCGGACTCCTTTTGATTTTGCGGAGGGGGAGTCTGAGTTGGTTTCTGGTTTTAACGTTGAGTATGGTGGTGGTGGATTTGCTTTAATTTTTTTGGCTGAGTATGCTAGAATTCTTTTTATGAGATTGTTGTTTTGTATTATTTTTTTGGGGAGTGATCTTTATTCTTTCTTTTTTTATATTAAGGTGGTTTTTATTTCTTTCTTGTTTGTTTGGGTGCGGGGTACTATACCTCGTTTTCGTTATGATAAGTTGATGTATTTGGCTTGGAAAAGATTTTTACCTCTTTCGTTGAATTATCTTTTGTTTTTTGTTGGTGTTAAGTGTTTTCTTTTCTCTTTGTTGTAGTGTACTAATTTAGGTAGTATAAGTTAACAGAAGATTTAAACTTCTTTCACGATGTTTTCAAGACATCGGGCGATTCCTGGCTTTTTAACTTAGTTTATTACTTTATCTCATATCTTTGTTGTTGTTGGGTTTATTAGGTAGTATGAGAAATATACTGTTGTTAGGATTTGTCCTGTTAAGATGTATGGGTCTTCTACGGGTCGTGCCCCGATTCATGTTAGTAGAATTACTGTATTTGTTATTGTTCAGAATAGTACTTGGTTGATTGGGTAGAATTGTACTCCTCGGAATTTTGATTTGTTTGTTGGTATAATGAATAGGATTGCGATTGATATTGCTAGTGCGATTACTCCTCCTAGCTTGTTTGGGATTGATCGTAGGATTGCGTATGCGAATAGGAAGTATCATTCTGGTTGAATGTGCACTGGTGTTACCAGTGGGTTTGCTGGTGTGAAGTTGTCTGGGTCTCTTAGTAGGTATGGTTCTTTTAGGACTACCCCTGTGAGAATTATGATGGTAATGGTGAATCCTAGGATGTCTTTTACTGTGAAGTATGGGTGGAATGGGATTTTGTCTGTGTCTTTATTTAATCCTAGTGGGTTATTTGATCCTGTTTGGTGTAGGAATAGTAGGTGAATTATTGCTATTGCTGTGATTGCGAATGGTATTAGGAAGTGTAGTGCGAAGAATCGTGTCAGTGTTGCGTTGTCTACTGCAAATCCTCCTCATACTCATTGTACTACTTCTTTCCCTAGGTATGGGATGGCTGATAGTAGATTAGTAATTACTGTTGCCCCTCAGAATGATATTTGGCCTCATGGCAGTACATATCCTAGGAATGCAGTTGCTATTGTTAAGAATAGAATTAGTACTCCTACTGATCATGTGTGTATGAAGTTGTATGATCCGTAGTATATGTTTCGTCCGGTGTGTAAATAGATGCAAACGAAGAATAGAGATGCTCCGTTTGCGTGTAGGGTTCGTAGTAGTCATCCGTAGTTTACGTCTCGGCAGATGTGTCTGACTCTGCTGAATGCTATGTCGATGTTTGGGCAGTAGTGTATGGCTAGGAATAGGCCTGTGATGATTTGTATGGTAAGGCAGATTCCTAGTAGTGATCCAAAGTTTCATCATCTTCTGATTGTGGATGGTGTTGGTAGGTCTACTAGTGCGTTGTTCGCAATTTTGAATAGTGGGTGTTTTCTTCGTATGGGTTTGTTCATTAGTTTGAGTGTCGTAGTGGTCCCTTTGATACGTTGATGATGTTTACTACAACGATTAGTGTCATTAACATGTATAGGACTAGTATTGTTGTTATTGTTCCTATTATTTGGTTGTATATAACGGTTGTTGTTGTTGTGATTTCGTTTTCTATTATTGTGTTGTGTTCATTTATTTCTTTGTTGTTGATTGTGGATGGTATTAAGTATGTAAGGGTGGGTAGTGTTACTAGTGCGATTGCGATTAATTTGTTTGATGGTGAGAATATTTCGTTTGAGGCGAGTCTTGTTATGTATATAAATAGTACTAGTATTCCTCCTACTATGATTATGAATAGGATGTATGAAAATCAGAATCTTTTGTATATTATCCCTCTTATTAGGCATATTATTGTTGTTTGGATTAGTAGTATTAGGCCTATGGCTAGTGGATGTTTTATCTGTGTGAATGTAATTCTTGTTATTATTCTTGTTGATATGAGTGTTTTTATTATTATGTCAGGGGGTATTTTATTTAAAATGTTAATTTTGGGGATTAATGAAATGGATTTTTTTCCTTTCCTCTGAAGTTTTAAAAGGTTGTTTTCTTATTTTTGGTTTACAAGACCAATATTTTATTTAAATTATTAAAACTTAATGTCAATGTGAGTATACTTTTTTGTTGTTTATCTTTGTGGTGTTTGGGTTTTTTGTTCTAGTCGTAAGCATTTGTTGATTACTTTGTTGAGATTAGAGTTTATTGTTTTGGTTCTTTATTTTTCTGTTTATTATTATTTGTGTAATTTTAATTTTAGTTTATTTTTTGTTGTTTATTTTTTGGTTTTTTCTGTTTGTGAGGGTTCGTTGGGTTTATCTATTTTGGTTTCTATAGTTCGTAGTCATGGTAATGATTATTTTCAGTCTTATAGTGTTCTTCAATGTTAAGGTTTCTTTGTTTTTTGATTTTTTTGATCCCTTTGTGTTTTTTTTCTGATCTTTGGTGGTTAGTTTGTTCTTTATTGTTCTTTGTTTTTTTTTTAATATTTTTTTCTTTCCCTTATTTTTTTTGTTGGGGTAATTTAGGTTATTTTTTTGGTTGTGATTTGATTTCTTATGGTCTTATTCTTCTTAGTTTGTGGATTTGTGTTCTTATGATTTTGGCTAGAGAGTCTGTTTTCCGTTTTTTTTATTTCCCTGGGTTTTTCTTGTTTGTTGTTATTTTCCTTTCTGTTATGTTGTATTGTACTTTTGGGAGAGTTAGTTTACTTTCTTTTTATGTTTTTTTTGAAAGTAGATTGATTCCTACTTTGTTTTTGATTTTGGGTTGGGGGTATCAACCTGAGCGTGTTCAGGCTGGTATTTATTTGTTGTTTTATACTTTGTTAGCTTCCCTTCCTTTGTTGGTTGGTATTTTGTTTGTTTATAGTAATTTGTGTTCTTTGTGTTTTTTTCTGTTGTTGGGTAATGGGTGATCTTCTGGTTGTTTATTTTATGTTTGTATAGTTTTTGCCTTTTTGGTTAGGATGCCGATGTTTATGGTTCATTTGTGGCTTCCTAAGGCTCATGTTGAGGCTCCTGTTTCTGGTTCTATGATTTTGGCTGGGGTCTTGTTGAAGTTGGGTGGTTATGGCCTTATTCGTGTTTTTCCCTTATTGTTTAAGTTTGGTTCTGTTTATGGATTTATTTGGATTTCTTTGAGTTTGGTTGGGGGTGTTTTTGTTAGTTTGTTTTGTATACGGCAGACTGATTTGAAGTCATTAATTGCTTATTCTTCTGTAGCTCATATGGGTATGGTTATTGGGGGTATTATGACATTGAGATATTGGGGTGTATGTAGATCTTATGTTTTGATGATTGCCCATGGCTTATGTTCTTCTGGTCTTTTTTGCTTGTCTAATATTTCTTATGAGCGGTTTGGTAGACGAAGTCTTTTGGTTAATAGGGGTTTGATGAATTTGATGCCTAGAATGACTATGTGGTGGTTTTTGTTGAGTTCTTGTAATATGGCTGCTCCTCCTTCTCTTAATCTTCTTGGTGAGATTGGTTTGTTGAGTAGATTGGTTTCTTGGTCTTGACTTCTTATATCTGCTTTGGTTTTTTTGTCTTTTTTTAGTGCGGCTTATACTTTGTATATGTATTCTTATAGTCAACATGGTTCTATTTATTCTGGTCTTTATACTTGTTCTTTAGGTTATGTTCGTGAGTTTTCTTTATTGTTTTTGCATTGGTTTCCGTTGAATATTATTATTTTAAGGGTTGATGTTGCTGTTTTTTGTGTTTAGGTTTGGTGTTGGGTTAGTTTGTTTGGATCTAAATAGTTTAAGGTTAAAAATGTTGGTTTGTGGTGCCGATGATGTAAATTTATTTTATTTTAGATTTATGTTTATGTCTATTTGTTTTGTTAGATTTGTCTTTTTGTTTTTTTTGGGTTGGGCGTGTTGTTTTTGTGGTGTTTATTTTATTATAAGTGATTTGGTTTATTTTATTGATTGAAGTGTTGTTGCGTTGAATGGTAGCTCTGTTGTTATGACCTTCTTATTTGATTGGATGTCTCTGTTGTTTATAGGGTTTGTTTTTATTATTTCTTCGTTGGTTATTCTTTATAGTGATGATTATATGTTTGGTGATTTGAATATTTTTCGTTTTATTTTGTTGGTTTTGATGTTTGTTGTTTCTATAATGTTTCTTATTATTAGTCCTAATATGATTAGTATCTTGTTGGGTTGGGATGGTTTAGGGCTGGTTTCTTATTTGTTGGTTATTTATTATCAGAATGTGAGGTCTTACGGTGCTGGTATGTTGACTGTTTTATCTAATCGTATTGGTGATGTTGCTTTGTTGATAGTTATTGCTTGGATAATTAATTTTGGTAGCTGGAGTTTCGTATATTACTTGGATTTTTTGTCAGGTTCTGTTGAGATGGGTTTAATTTCTGTTCTTGTTGTTTTGGCAGCTATAACTAGGAGTGCTCAGATCCCCTTTTCTTCTTGATTGCCGGCGGCTATAGCTGCTCCTACTCCTGTTTCTGCTTTGGTACATTCTTCTACTTTGGTTACTGCTGGGGTTTACTTGTTAATTCGTTTTAGTCCTTCTTTTGGGTTTTGATTAAATGTTTTTTTATTGTTGGTTTCTGGGTTGACTATGTTTATAGCTGGTCTTGGTGCTAACTTTGAGTATGATTTGAGGAGGATTATTGCCTTGTCTACTTTGAGACAGTTAGGCCTTATGATTATAACTATTTCTATTGGTCTCTCTGGTTTGGCCTTTTTTCATTTGTTAACTCATGCTTTATTTAGGGCGTTGTTGTTTATGTGTGCTGGTGGTGTTATTCATTCTATGGTTGATTCTCAAGATATCCGTTTTATAGGTGGTCTATCTGTTTGTATACCTTTTACTTCTTCTTGTTTGATGGTATCTAATTTTGCTCTTTGTGGTATACCTTTTTTATCTGGTTTTTATTCCAGGGATTTTATTTTGGAAATGTTTTCTATGAGATATGTTAATACATTTGGTTTTTTTTTGTTGTTTTTGTCTACTGGTTTGACAGTTTGTTACTCTTTTCGTTTATTTTATTTTGTTATGTGTGGTGATTTTAATTATGTTTCTTCTCATTCAATGGCTGAGACTGGTTATAGTATGGTAGCTGGTATGGTTGGTTTGTTGATTATGTCCGTTTTTGGTGGTAGTTCTCTTATGTGATTGATTTGCCCCACGCCTTCTGTTATTTGTTTACCTTATTATTTGAGGTTTCTTACTTTGTTAGTTATTATTTTAGGTGGTTGGGTTGGTTATGGATTGGCAGGATTTATTTTTGGTGATGATTTATTTTCTATATTTTGGTATAAGTCTACTTCCTTTTCTGGTTCCATGTGGTATATGCCATTTTTATCTACTTATAGTGTTTCTTTTTGGCCGTTGGAGGTGGGTTATAGGGCGACAAAGGTTTTTGATTCTGGTTGGATAGAGTATTTTGGTGGTCAGGGTGTTTATTGGATTTTTTTTAATTTTAGTAGGGTTAATCAGTGGTTTCAATATAATGGCTTAAGGGTGTTTTTAGGCTTTTTTGTTATGTGGGTGTTTATTTTATTATTTATTTTTGTTTATTACTTGGATAGCTTATTGATTAGAGCGCGACACTGAAGATGTCGATGAGGTATTTTTGTTACCTTTAGGTAATTATTTATAAAAGGTTTCTTTGTTTTTACAGTGAAAGTGTAATGTTTTTTCTAAACTATATAAATTGTAGAAGTGTAAACGGATTTCAACCGCTATAGTGATAAGTTAGCAGCATTCACTTTTCTATTCACTTCCTTAACTGGAATTATTAATTCATTTGTATTATTAACAATAATACACCTCTTTTTTGGTTTCAGTTAAATTTTGTTAAAGTGTGGATAATTTTTTATCTAAGATCAGGTCGAAACTGATTGCAATATTTGCTTCTCACTTGTTTGAGGCTAACTACTTGGTAGTACTTTTTGAATGCAAGTCAAATGTTATTTTTAACTATAGTCCCTTAATTTCTTCATTCAAGGGATCCTTGGTTTCATTCGTGGTATAGCCCGATAATTAGGATTAGTAGGAATGCAAGTCTGATGATTATTCATGATTTTATATTTGAGGTTGTTATGGTAATTGGTATTGGTAATAGTAGGGCGATTTCTACGTCGAAGATTATGAAGATTACTGCAATCAAGAAGAATCGTGATGAGAAGGGGAGTCGTGCGGAGTTTTTTGGGTCGAATCCGCATTCGAATGGTGATCTTTTTTCTCGGTCTTCGTTATTTTTTTTGGAGATAAGTGTTGTTAGTGCTATAATGGCTGTTGATAGGATGATTGTCATTGTTGCTGTTGTTGTAATTGTTATGATTATTCATCTTGTTTTCACAAATTTCTTGATTGGAAGTCAAGTATACTCTCTTGTATTAGATAAATGTTATCTACCTCATCAGTAAATTGAGATGTATAGGAACAGTCATACTACGTCTACGAAGTGTCAGTATCATGCTGCTGCTTCGAAACCGAAATGGTGGTTTGATGAGAAGTGTAGGGTTGTTTGTCGTAGTAGGCATGTGATTAGGAATGTTGTTCCAATAATTACGTGTAGTCCGTGGAATCCTGTGGCTATAAAGAATGTTGACCCGTATGCGGAGTCTGCAATTGTGAATGGTGCTTCGATGTATTCGTAAGCTTGTAGTGCGGTGAAGTAAATTCCTAGTAGTACGGTGAAGAATAGTCCTTGGGTTGCTTGGGTGGCATTATTTTCTAGTAGGCTATGGTGTGCTCACGTTACGGTTACTCCTGAGGCTAGTAAGATGGCTGTATTTAGTAGTGGTACTTGTAATGGATTGAATGGTTGGATTCCTGTTGGGGGTCATGTTGATCCTAGTTCGATTGTGGGTGATAGGCTTCTGTGGAAGAATGCTCAGAAGAATGAAACGAAGAATAGGATTTCTGAAACGATGAATAGGATTATACCTCATCGTAGTCCTTTTGTGACTATTTTTGTGTGTAGTCCTTGGTATGTTCCTTCTCGTGTTACGTCTCGTCATCATTGGATTATAGTTATAAGGGTGATAATAGTTCCGATTCCCAGCAGGCTGTTGTCGTATTGGTGGAATCATTTAATTAATCCTATTAGGGTAACTATTGCTCCGATGGCTCCTGTGAGTGGTCATGGTCTTTTGTTTACTATGTGGAATGGGTGGTTTTCGTGTATTGACATTAGTTTACTTCTCTAGAGTATAGGGTTCTTAGGATTGCGAATACGTATGATTGGATAATTGCTACTGCTGCTTCTAGGATTAGGAGTAGGATTTGTGCTGTAATTAGTACTGTTAGTATTGTGTGTCTTATTGATGGTCCATTGTTCCCTAATAGTGTTAGTAATAGGTGTCCTGCGATCATGTTTGCAGTTAGTCGTACTGCTAGTGTTCCTGGTCGGATTAGGTTACTGATTGTTTCAATAATTACTATGAATGGTATTAGTATGGTCGGTGTTCCTTGGGGTACTAGATGTTCAAATATATGGTTTGTGTTCTTGATTCATCCGAATAGTATGAATCTTACTCATAGTGGTAAGGCTAGTGTGAGTGTTAGTGTTAGGTGTCTGGTTCTAGTGAAGATATATGGGAATAATCCTAGGAAGTTGTTTATTAGGATTATGAGGAATAGTGATGTTAGGATGAATGAATTTCCTTTATTTTCATTTCCTTTTCTTAGGATTGTTTTTATTTCTTGGTGTAGCTTTTTTATTAAGATGCTTAATATTATGTTATTGCGTGATGGGATTAATCAAACTCTTGTTGGGATTAATATTAATCCGATGATTGTTCTTGTTCAGTTTAATGGCAGGTTGCTGATTTCTGTTGTTGGGTCGAAAATTGAGAATAGGTTGCTTATCATTTTCAGTTTATTTTGTTAGAGGTGATGATTCTTTTATTTCTTTCTTGTTTGTTTGGTGATTGGTTGAAGTAATTTATGATGTTGAATATTAGAAATGTGATTAGGAATATTATGTAGAGTATTATTCATTCTATTGGTATTATTTGAGGTATAGAAGGATATCTTTTGATTATTTCAGTTTGACATTCTGATGTTATATAATTTAACTAATCCTTCATCATCAGAGATACTTGCTATGGTATCATGAGCTGGTTTAAGAGACCATTACTTGCTTTCAGTCATCTGATGAATCTCTTATCTTTGATACTCAGTTAATAAATTGGTTTGTTGTTACTCTTTCAATTGTGATTGGTATAAATCTATGATTTGCTCCACAGATTTCTGAGCACTGTCCGTATAGGATACCAGGACGGTTGATTGAGAATCTCACTTGGTTTAGTCGTCCTGGTGTGGCGTCTGTTTTTACCCCTAGTCTTGGTACTGTTCATGAGTGTAGTACGTCTGCTGCTGTTACGATTATTCGGATTGGTGAGTTTATTGGTAGTACAATTCGGTTGTCTGTGTCTAGTAGACGGAATGTATTTGGTTGTTGTTCTTGTGTTATGTATGAATCAAATTCTATTTTTGTGAAGTCCGAGTATTCGTAGCTTCAGTATCATTGGTGTCCTACCGCTTTTAAGGTTAGTGCTGGGTTGTGTACTTCGTCTATTAGGTATAGTAGTCGCAGGGATGGTATTGCGATGAACACCAAAATAATGGCTGGTGCAATAGTTCAGATGGTTTCAATCATTTGTCCTTCTAAGATGAATCGTCTAGTTTGCTTGTTTTTGATAATTCTTACTATTGTGTATATTACTGTTGTAATGATTATTAATATGATTATTAGTGCGTGGTCGTGGAAGAAGATTAATTGTTCTATAATTGGTGATGCTCTGTCTTGTAGTCTTAGGTTTGATCATGTTGTCATTGTTTCTAATGAAAGTTTAAGATAACTTTATTTGTGGAGCTTAAATCCAATGCACTTATCTGCCACGTTAGATTTTTTTTGTGTTAGTTAGTTATTGAAATGGTTGGTAATTCTGAGTAGCTGTGTTCTGCTGGTGGGAAGTTTTGTAGTCATTCTACTGAGTTTCTCGTATGGGTTGGGAATAGGATTTGTCGGTTTGATGCAATTCTTTCTCATATAATAAATAGGAATATTATTACTCTTACGAATGAGATTGTTGATCCTATTGATGAAATGATGTTTCATGTAGTGTATGCGTCTGGGTAGTCTGAGTATCGTCGTGGTATTCCAGCTAGTCCGAGGAAGTGTTGTGGAAAGAATGTTATGTTTACTCCTAAAAACATTACAGCGAATTGGGCTTTTAGTCATTTTGGGTTTATGGTTAGTCCTGTGAATAGTGGAAACCATTGAACGAATCCCCCTATGATTGCAAATACCGCTCCTATTGATAGTACGTAGTGGAAATGTGCTACTACGTAGTAGGTGTCGTGTAATACAATGTCGATTGATGAGTTTGCTAGGACTACCCCTGTGAGACCTCCTATTGTGAATAGGAATACAAATCCTAGGGCTCATAGGCATGCTGCTCTATAGGTTATTCGAGTTCCGTATATGGTTGCAAGTCATCTGAAGATTTTAATTCCCGTTGGTACTGCAATGATTATTGTTGCTGATGTAAAGTAGGCTCGTGTATCAACGTCTATCCCTACTGTGAACATGTGATGTGCTCATACTACAAATCCTAGTAGTCCAATTGCTAGTATGGCAAAGATTATTCCCAGGTTTCCAAAGGCTTCCTTTTTACCTCTTTCGTGGCAAATAATGTGGGAGATTATACCAAATCCTGGTAGGATTAAAATGTATACTTCAGGGTGTCCGAAGAATCAAAATAAGTGTTGATATAGGATTGGGTCTCCACCTCCTGCTGGGTCGAAGAAGGATGTGTTTAGGTTTCGGTCGGTTAATAGTATTGTGATTGCTCCTGCTAGTACTGGTAGTGATAGGAGGAGTAGGAGGGCCGTGATGGCAACTGATCATACGAATAGGGGGATTCGTTCAGGTTTTATGTTTTTTGGTTTCATGTTGATTGTTGTTGAAATGAAATTTACTGCTCCTAGGATGGATGATACTCCTGCTAAGTGTAGTGAGAAGATGGCTAGGTCTACTGATGCTCCGGCGTGGGCAATTCCTCTTGCAAGGGGAGGGTACACTGTTCATCCTGTTCCTGCACCACTTTCTACTGTTCTACTAGTGAGAAGAAGAGTTAGTGATGGTGGTAATAATCAAAATCTTATGTTGTTTATTCGTGGGAATGCTATGTCTGGTGCTCCTAATATTAGTGGTACTAGTCAGTTTCCGAATCCTCCAATCATGATTGGTATTACTATGAAGAAGATTATTACGAAAGCATGGGCTGTGACGATGACGTTGTAGATTTGATCATCTCCAATTAGGGATCCTGGTTGTCCAAGTTCTGTTCGGATTAATATTCTTAGGGATGTTCCAACCATTCCTGATCAGGCTCCGAATACGAAGTATAGTGTTCCAATGTCTTTGTGATTAGTTGAGAAAAATCATCGGGTGAAGATTAGTGGAGTGGCTGAGATTAATAAGTAGGCGATAGGCTGTAAATCTATTTAGGGGTATTTACGTTACTTTTCCACTATTGTTGTTTGGGGTTTGGCCTTGTATTCATTTTGTGATTATAGAATGCAATTCTATAGGGGTGAGTTGAGTTCTTACCAAGGCCTAAAGGCGACCCTTTATTTATAGCTTTGAAGGATATTAGTTTATATTTAACTTAAGGCCTTTCCTTGCTTGGTTTAGTAGATGTTGGCAATGATGGTGCATACTATTATTCCTGTTAGTGAGATCGATGATAATATTAGTGCCTTGGTGTTTCTTGTTTTTTTTCTTTTGTAGGAGTTTAGGTTCCATTTAGGTTCTGTATTTAAAATCATGAATCTTGAGTAAGAGATTTTTAGGTAGTAGTAGAGGGTGATCAGTGATGTTACTACTATTAGTGTTGCTATGGGAGCTAGTCTGTTTATGATTATTGCTTGGATAACGATTCATTTTGGTAGGAATCCCAGGAAGGGTGGTAGTCCACCTAGGGATAGTAGTGATGTGAATATTATAAATTTTACTAGGGTAGTTTCTTTGTTTGTTATTATGGTTTGGTTAATGAATGATGCCCCAGACAGTTTAATGGCTGATACAACTGTTAGTGCTAGGGTTGAGTATACTATGAAGTATGCTATTCATAGATTTTCTCCTATAGTTAATGCAATTAGTATTCATCCGGTATGGTTGATGGATGAGTAGGTTAAAATTTTTCGTATAGAGGTTTGGTTCAGTCCTCCAATTGCTCCTACAACTGTTGATATTAGAATAATTCTTAGTGTGAAGGTATTAATTTCAATCAGGTATGATATTAATATTAGTGGAGCAGCCTTTTGTACTGTTATTAGTAGTGCGCAATTTTCCCATCTTAATCCTTCTATTACTCCTGGGAATCATCAGTGGAGTGGTGCGGCTCCACTTTTTAGCAGGAGGGGGGTACAAATGATTATTGGTGTATATGCGTTTTCATCCAGGGTGAATAAATCCTCTGTTAGTGTCTTTATTACTACTATAAATAATAGGGTTGCTGAGGCTAGTACTTGTACAATGAAGTATTTTAGTGAGGCTTCTGTGTTGTACATATTTTTGACGTTGGATATCAGAGGGATAAATGATATTAGGTTGATCTCCAGGCCTATTCATGCACCGAGTCATGAATTGGAGGACACAGATACTAATACCCCTCTTACTAAGGTGGTTAATAAGAGGATTTTGGTTGAGTTTCTGGGCATTAGAGAAGAGAGTTGTTTACTCTATTTATGGGGTATGAACCCATTAGCTTGATTTAGCTTACTTTTCTGCTTTAAATTTTGTTTTTTTACATCTTGGTGTATGGTGCACGTTGGCTTTTGATGCTTGGTGGTGATAGTTTAATTCTGTCTGATGTAATGATGGTAGACTTGGTCTACATGTTTTATCCTATCACGATAATCCTTTAATCAGGCTCGTCATT